ATACTCCAAGCGCGATTGCTATAATATATACTCCCTCGACCACTTCAAGACAGATCGATCTTAAGAAGATCATTGCCTACTCCCCAGTAGCCCATATGAATCTGGTGACTATTGGTATGTCTAGTCGGGCGGCGGCCGTTAGGTCACCTATTTTTAGTTATGGACACACAAGCAAGGCCAAAACATGTGTGCCGGGCGTGCGACCCATCAACCTACTAGCAATGGGGGAGAAAACATAGCATGTCGCAACAAAAGCGTCGATTCGAGGCGTCAGCAAAAAACTGCCGTCTGTTCCAAAAACAAAACCCCTTAGCGCCCCGGGACGGGAGTGGGGGACGGCCCTACGCGAAGACAGCAGCAGCACCGGCTCTACGAAGTCCGAATCGAATCTTTCTGTTGGCTTTCCCGTGAATAAGAAATGTTGGGCGCGGCGAAGCGAGCGCTTCTAGCTGTTTCGCTTGCTTCTTTCTTATTGTGGCGGCTATTATGGCGTGGCGGAAATGAACGAAAAGCGAGATGAACGTTATTTTCAAATCGATTGATAGATGGCCTGATCTGTTCTGATAGATCGAAAGAGTAGGAATGGATAGAGAAGAGGGAATCTTTCAAAAATAGGGGAAATCCCCTATTTCTATCTATTGATGAGACAAGATATCTATCTATTCTGGATCCATCAGAAAGAAATCGATATGTATCTGATGGAGTCTACATCGTATGTAGAGCGCCCAAGCGCTTTTTTGGCCAGCTCAGTTCTCTTATCCATCGGTCCAATGCACTGGGCTCATCTCATGGAGGGAAAAAGAAAATGTAGTTGTGTTGTTGTTGTTCGCCGCCTCGACGCATTCCCCGGCATCGTCCCACACAGAAAGAAAGAGCGCGGAGCCCCGGCCCGACCTGTAGGTCCGCTAACGTAAAGCGAGGAGTTGAGCCTGAACTGGCGAACCGAAGTCACTTTCGTAACCATACTTCCTACAGCTAACACGTGTCCAGTCCAGCGGGAACGCGCAGCGCAAACGAACGTGAGCTGCTATACCGAATCCCCCGCTGGCCATCGGGGACCGAGTGGTAAGGCCATGATCTGCAGGGGAACGGATCACTCATTCTTCTATTGGGGACAGGTGCACGAACGACAACTCCAAACGTCACACATCCGCCGCCTACCTACCCTTTAGGTGGCACCAGCGAGATCCAGCTAAGGTAAGGAACTTCGTGTCGCGGCTGCTCCACTCCGCTGCGGTCTCTTGAACTGAACTTCGTTGCCTTCCCGCGCGCGAAGCGAATGGGCGCTGTGCCGTGGGTCAGTTTCGGGGCGGGGGGCGGAGAGAGACCAGAAGAATGATTCATTTGGATCGACGAGCCATTTCGTGAATCAATGGAATGTCTGTCTATCCATATCTATTCTATCTTTATATGACGGGCCATAGTGAAGTCTTTTATGGCATGATATAATCGCGCCTAGTAGCCACATATCAGCTGCGCTCAATATGCGGGATTTCCGTTGGATCAGATCTTTCGCTTTGACGAAAGCTTTTGGACCTAGCGAAAAGGACTCTAAGCCTTCGCGCAAGCAAGCAAAGTAGAAGCAAGACGAGGAAGCGGAGCTGTCGTAGAAGCGGTAGCTTCCCCCGACCTACTACAATACAACAGTCGCGACCATGAAAAAAAAAAGGCCTTTTTCCGGGCCTATTAGTTTAAGGGCTGCTCGCCCCCTACTCTTCAAAAGGGCGATTCAAAAGAAAGGCGAACAGGGTTGGTTTGGCAACAAGCAGACGGCTCTCTATCATAGTAGCAAGGGGGCTGTTCGCCTTAACTACTTAACTTAAGTACCAAAGCAAAGGCGTTTCATAAGGGGGCTGTTCACTACAAGCTATCAGCGCTGTCTTAGATTGAACGGCAATAAAAAAAATAAGATAAGTCGACGTTCAATCTCTAAGGCGGGTTTCAGCTGATAACGGAATAGTGTTCGTGTCCAAAGGTGAAAAAAAAAAGCCCCTAGCTTCTAGAGTTCGCTGCTTTTCCCAGGCCGGAGAAGGGCAACTACTGATTGATCGCCTTTGTTTGATATGTGTTCAATTCAGTACAATACAAACTACAACTACACCAAAGCGGAAGGGCCACTCACTATAGAAGCTAGAAGTAGCCTAGCCCTAGCCTATAGTATAGTATAGTAGAGTAGAGTATAGTAGAGTAGTCGGCCTAACCGTCATGGTCACGACATGTTGTTGATATTGATTGAGTTGGAGGGAGTCAGAGACTACCACGGAATCCATCCATAAACCGTCACCCCGGTGACCTTCGTCACCAAAGCGTCACGACAGTTTCCAAAGGTTCCCCGTCATCTCATCTCCAGTGGGGGGCCCAAGAAGTCGGAGCACGTAGGAATGCCGACCACTACATAAGCCGCTGGCGGAGAAAGCTCTTCGAGCTTCCCTTCATTCGCTTCGCGGGAGTCGCACACAGCACATAGCTGGAAGTCAGAGGGCCCGTACTACCTGCCTAACCCTTCGCTCCGAGGGACCGTAGAACGGAAAGCGCCTTCTAAACAACTCGGCAGAAGGGAAGGGGCCTATGTATTTGCATGACCCCTGCAGATTTTACCCTACCTACACCCGGAGCCAATCCCCTAGCGGTCCTGCCACCACGCCGCAGAACGGGAGCTCGTGTGGAACCTTGGATTTCTGGCGTAACAGCGGTGGAACGTAACAAAATATTACGGCCGCGTAACATAGGGGCCTACGCTACGGGGAACTCGGCCAAAATATCGACACCCGAAGGGCCCGGCACGCACAATCCTATCCTATCCGAGCCCGTCATTGCACTTCGGACAGCCGTCCGTAGCATCATAAGGAGCACCTCCCTTTCGAGGTACCAAAATGGTACGGTCTTTATTTGTGTTGTTGGTTGGTCTTTCTCAACGTGGTGTATAAGCACGAAAAACCATTCTTTACAAGATAGGGCCGTTCACATGAAAGAAAAGAAGAAATCCTTTCTTCTTTTCTTTCGGTCGGGCGCATTTCTCAAAATCCTCCAGGATCACAAGTGGAACGCTAAGCAAGGGTGGGGAGGCTGCGAGCGGAGCGTCGAACAGAAAGAAGCAAGCAGGGGAGAGTAAACGTGTTGCCGTAGCGCGCCGGAGAGCAAGCGTAGGCAACCCTAGTTTAAATAAGGCTACTACTATAGTAAGTAGCTAGCTAGCGTTTTTAAGCTGGCTGCGTTTTGTAGCGCGCGTACTCTTCTGTGGAGTCGCACGGAACGAGCCTTGTCTTCCCTCCAACGACTAGCTCCCGTTTCTTGTTCCGGTCTGACAACGACCCTTCTCTTGTCGTGGAAGGACTTCCGCCTGTGGTGTGGTCCAACCCATGGGCGGAGTCGCCCTCATCCCCCCATTGCTCAGTGCTCCCTGCAGCTTCGCTGGGCTTTACCCGCGTGGACGCGGGCTTCTATAAGAGAATGAGAAGCTCTCTCTTAACAATAAAACGCGAACCGCGCGGAGCCCACCCGAGTTCGTTTTCTGCCGCCACTGGGTGGCCGCTGGGGAAACACAGCCCGGCCCCCTCTCGGGAAACGGGGGTGGGGGTCCAACAAGCACTTGCAGCAGAGGGGGGCCCACAAGCACCTGGCCCGCCCCTTCTTATTCTGTAAAGCCGACCTCTTTTTCGCCAGTGCTGACGCAGTGCGCGCGTAGATAAGGAAAGCAAAATCCCAGTGGGGGCCGGTGCCTTTTTACGGCCTAAACTCCTCTATTTGTCAGCCGTGGGGAACTACTTCCTTTATGTCTGAGGCGGGGGGAGGGGGATGGGCCTACCTATCCCGATAGGACCCCATAAAGGGAGCAGTTGAGAGGTTCCATATTGCCGAGCCGAAGGGCAGAACTTCTGTACGTGATCGTAGTATGTCACGTCGTCTCGTCCTCGCAGCATCGAAGAGTACCTATGCACTATGTTCCGGTTCACTGATAAGGAAGATAGAGTTGGGGTGGGGGTCTACGATGTGATACTATAGTATGCCCCGGGGAGAAAGATGCGCAACTCAAAACGGAAGCAGGAACCGTGTTGTCAAAAATGTCGGGGGTTACAGATCTCTGATACTACCATCGATCCGACAGAGCGGAACGACCAGAAAAAGAAGTGGAGTTAGAAAGCCGTATGATAGGTGGTAACTATCTTGTACGGTTCGGGGGGTAATCGGCGTACTCCGGGGGAATATTTGGCTCTATCGAACATACAGGGAATTGGAGGTAGCATTCCACCGATGTCAAGTCATGGACTGGTTCCTCCAGCCCTTTTTCTATGTGTTGGTGTTCTATATGACCGACATAAGACTCGACTTGCTAGATATTATGGAGGTTCAGTGAGCACCATGCCGAATCTCCCTACCATTTCCTTCTCTTCCACTTTGGCCAATATGAGTTCACCTGGCACTAGCAGCTTTATCGGGGAATTTCCAATCTCAGTAGGAGCTTTCCAAAGAAATAGCTTAGTAGCCACATTAGCAGCGCTTGGGATGATTTTAGGCGCGGCGTATTCCCTTTGGCTATATAATCGTGTGGTTTCTGGAAATTTAAAACCCGATTTCCTCCATAAATTCTCCGATCCAAATGGCAGAGAAGTTTCCATATTTCTACCTTTTCTTGTTGGAGGGGCGACCGTCCGTTGAACTACCAAAAAAAGGTAAAAACCAATGTGATCATGACATTGTAGGTGCTTGCGATGGGACGGATGCGACTTCCCTCATAAGTAATGGGTGGCATAGCCCGTAGCAGAAGTCCCCTTTTTTGATCCATTTCTTAATGACCCCAGAGGGGCCCGGGTGGGACCGAGAGAAAGAAAGGACGGGGGGCGACCATGCATGGCACTTCTCGACCGTGTCTCCGAGGGACAGTTGAACGAGCGACTCATGAATGCAGCCGGGTCGGACGAGCCAATAACTCGAACGCGTTCGGTCAGTTTTTTGAGCAAGAATCACAGCGTTACCTTACCTTCACCATGATACGGACTCCAAGTTCTTATGGCAGAGCACGAGGAGTTTCCTTCAATTTGATGATGGGAATGGAAACCAGAAGCACGACCGGGGTCTTCGTGGTCCGATATAATACTTATATATCAGTCAAAGTAACGTAAGCATGATACTTTTTGGTAGTACCGGTGAACCAGATGGCCGCGGCGAGGGAATCTGGGACGGAGGACTCGTAATATCTCTATAGATCTGGCAAAGGCGAAAGACCCCCTAACGTCAGGGGCTGACCGCTGAGCTCACTCTGGCCTCGCAGGGCGGGCCAGAGTGGGTGCGAGCTGGAGCTGCCATAGCTTATGGCTAGAGCAATAGGAGGGGGCCCCAGCAGAGAGAACAGTCAGGATAACGAGCGCGGAGCCCGCCAAGCGGGCGGCAGGAGCAGCGGGCAAGTGCTTGGTAGGCCAACAGCCCAGTGAACCGGGCGGGGCACTCGACGAAAGGGGGGCACACTGAGCAAGTACGATAAATTGGCCCCGCTCCGCTTTCTTAAATAAAAGAAAGGACCGCTACGGGAGGTCGAACCAAGGACCTATGGAAGTCGGGGCTCGTCCCCGGTAAATATTGGATCAAACAATAGGGGACCGTAGCACTGACCTTTTTTTTTCAAGACAATAGGTACTGTTCCCTACCGAGACAACGGACACTCTCAACGGATCCTCCACGCGCTGGGCATACCATACCTCTTCCGTGCGTCTTTATCGTGGCGGGAACAGAACAACAGGGAAAGACCCGGCCGACCCGCCCAGGGCTCGAGGGCGAGCCATACGAGAGTGAGTCGAAAGGCTTCTGTTTCCGTTCTTGGTTTGGTTCGGGCCCCTCTCGATCTTTTTCGTATAAGGGAAGGGGGAAGGAGTCTAAATCAATGGACATTAATGAACCATCATTGATGGACGTTGCACATGACACGATCAATTCGACTCGACGGTCCGGCGCTAATAGAAGTCGCTTACTCTCCGTCTAGCGAAGGTGCCAGGGCAGGGCTTTTTCGTAGTAATAGTGGGCGGGTCTCATGAGATCTAATCTATGCCGGCCGTCGGAATCAAAGGAAGGTCGAAGGACCATTCGATTCATTAAGGGGGACGGCCTATTTGTAAGGCGGGGGGGAACCACTATGGACGAGACCTCCCGGCCTCGATTCTTTTGCATAGTCCGGAGGCCGGCCGCAGCAGAGCTGCGGGGCATAGCGGCGCCCTCGCCTGGCGCCATTCCCGGACCTAGCAGCAGACGGGCGGGCCGGGCCTGAATTCAGAGCGGACCAGACTCTTCTTTGTTTCAGCTGCTCCCACGCACGCAGACCGGAAGATCTCAGTTGTCCTGGACTAGACAAGTACGTAGAGATCTTCGTCGGACCAGGGAGGGAGTCTCAATCGATCTTTTCTAGGATTCCAACTCAGGCCACGCACGGAGATTTTTCCAGTTGAGGGCTCGGCTCCCCCGACTCTTAAAGGTTAGGTTACTACCTGCCTCTACGGAAGAGGTGTACTTTGTACCGCCCGGAGGTCATATAGATCGGAACCCGGAGCGAGTTGAACGAAAGCCCTACCCACAGCTACAACTACTGGCGCTTCAAAGGGCTTAGATTCTAAGGGCGCTACTGGGGTGTAAGCCCCGAAAGCCTTTGGTACTTAAGTAGGGCGAGCAGCCCTTAAACAAAATCAAAGGCGCGACCATCCCCCCTTCCCCTATTTCTGCATTTCATTCTCTATTTGGCCCGCCTCATGAAAAATGAGAGGCCTATTGATTCGAAGTAACTACGAAAGGGTCGGTCAATAGCATAGCTCTTTCCCGGGTCTCCTTTCGAAGGAAAGGCCTTCGCATTCCTAATCCGGTAGGGCCGGACGGCTTTGTTTGCCCCAGCTTGGCGAATCGCATCCCCGCGCCGCCCCTGACCGTTCTCGCGAAGTCTTTGCAACGGCTGGGAAACCAGTCTACGAAGCGAAGCCTATTGCCACGCCGACCATCAAATACGAGATTGGGCCCCTTCTCAAATCTTTGATGGAATGGCCCAGCCCAATAAAGGAAGGTTAACGTACGCGATGCGTTCCATTTGTACGAATCGCGAACATACCACGCACGACCGGACGTAGAGCCAAAATTCACTGGCAGACCGAGTCGAGCGCAGGTGCCAGATCCTAAAAGTAGAGTCTCGATCAGCCTAGTGCACCAACCACGTGGTACGACGGGCACTCAAAGACCTGGCGAATGATGGCCCACCCCACCCAAGAGCGCTTATGTCATATGGGAACTCATGGCTGGAAACAATCCTTATGGTTTTTATATCCGGTAAGAATAATAAGAAAGAATCAAAGTCCAGGTTGGTTGGTGAGCCTAGTGATAGGAGACTATCTAGCTTGGTTCGGAGAGCACTTGTTGGGTTAAAGATTTCTTTTTTGCTAAATGTTACGGCCTAAATGCTGAACTATTGACCCTACTTGTTCGGATGGGTGTTCACCCCAAAGTGTTCCCGGACTGCATGCATACATCCGTAAGTAACTTAGTGCAACATGGCAAATTTCATTGAGAGGAATCAGCAAAGAAAAGAAATATAGAAATATTCTCCGGGTGACTGGATGGATCGCCCCGGCGGGGTCGCTCCGACGCGGAGGACCCTGAGAAGCGCAGCACTCCCGTAACGGATCCTTTTGTAGGTGATGGGGCAGAGTGGACTCCGGTCCCCCTTGGCAAATAGTTTCTGTTGTTCTGCCTTAATGAGTGGGGGAGGTAGCCGAATTAGGAAATCACTACTGGCACGGACTGCGCAGGAAATTGCGATCCTTTAAACAACTTCTCAATGAGAAATCTATTTCCCCCCTTATCTACGATAAGTCCAATTATGAAAAAACTACTTATTTCGATATTTTCGATTTTTCTTAGATACAAATTTGCCTTCCTATTTATTCTAATAATAAATAGTATTATATATGGTCTGAGTTGTCTTTTCATCGAATTGGATTTTCTTAATCTCTTCCTTGTCAAGATTCAATCCATGATCCTCGGCAAGGGACTCCACTTCCTCTTTAGTCGGCTGGGGTGGTGTGCCGGGGGTCTCCTTATTACAGCTCTTTTTACTCTATTTCATACTGAACCCATCATCTTCATGATGGATCCATCGGGGAACGACCCGCAAATCAATGCGGGGGGAGCCCCTCATTCCCCAGCGAGTCCCGCCTATGAGGGTACCTCAAGCCCAAGGCTTCCTCTGCCGTCAAGGTCCTCATCCCCCCTACCCTCAATCTCGAGCTGGGGGGGTTCTTGGATTGAGGAGACCTATGGGGACCAGGGGGAGGCATCTTCCTCGGCCCCAAACCGGCAGCAAGGGGGAACTTCCCCCTTACATCCAACCCCGCCCGCGCACCCTCCAGTTCCGGGTGGTGATCAACCACCCCTGGTCGTGGAGCAACCGGTTCCCTCTTCTTCTACTAACGCGGGGCCTTCGGAACCGGGGCTACCCTCCAATTATAACCCGCTTAGAGCCCAGGCGGAACTAGAACTAATTCGGGTTTTGCAGAAGTTAGAACCAAGTGCTCTGCAAGAGGCAAAGTTCCTGCGGTTATTAAATCGCCTGGCACTGGAAACGGCTTCTTCTGAACTGCTAATTGCTATAAAAGAACAAATTTGTGAACTCGAAAAAAACAGACCACGAAATAGGGAACAGGCGATTAGCATTCTGGAGCGCTTTATCAAAAATTGGAACTCACAGGGGTAATGGCTTTTTTCAGTAAAGATTTTAAGTGGGAGCATCACGTTGGCTTTGAAGCAGCTGCATGGTACTGGCATTTTATTGAACGAGATTTTGACCCCTTGTACTCTTTTTTGTTGTTTTTTGAGTGGTTTGGTTGTTTTTTATTAAGCTTTGTTCGGGTATGTTTGTTTTTGGCTAGAGGGAGGCCAAAGTAACGCAGTGAAAGAGCAGGACTTCTTTCACGCAGTGAAAGGCAGGCCTTTGTCATGGTGGGTCTCATCTTCTGTTTTGTGACCTCCGTGATAAGGGGAGGGGGAGTGGTGAGGTGGGCCCCTTCACTTTTTTTGGAAACAACATTAATGTAAATAAATGCCCGTCCGGGTAAGAACTAAATATCACTTTTTGATTCGCTAAATTGTTGAGCCACAGAGAGAAGATTCTTAGCCACTTGAGGAAAAGGAGTCTACTCAAAAGTATTATGACCATCCATAACTGAAGGAAGAGAGATTGAGCCAACCCGAACAATTTCCAGTGGAAAGTTAAAACCTGCCCTGGCATTACCTGTATAAGACGAGGAGGAGGTTCAGGCCTCGGCATCGGCAGTCATGTGCTTTGTGGCCCCTGTATCGAGATACCACTTTGGATCTACTGGAGAGTTAAGCGATATGGCTGAAACCTGATGTGCAAGAGGATCGTCCTGATACGAGAGATTCAACCGATGATAACATTTGATTGCTCAGGTGTGTGGCAAACATGTCTCCTGACAAATCACAGAAGAAGAAGGCTTCGCACCGAGAACGAGAATACGACCGGAGCCCTGACCCCGGTCATTTCTGCCCCGTCCTCGATTATCAGATGTGGTTTGCTGAACCTGACTGACTAACGCATAATCAGTAGCCAGAGGAGTGGAGGAGGCGGGCATAGGCTTGTAACGGGCAGCCAGCAGGAGCGACCGAAGTTCACTGAATGGGGGAAAGGGAACCCTCATGGACACCGAAGTTACAAAGACCATATCCAGCCCGTCCAAGATATACATTACTTTATCATCATCTGAAACAGATTTCTGAATAGCAGCCAACAACTCACAAATAGCTTTGAAACGATTCAAGTAGTCGGTTATGGAAGATGTACCTCTCTTGCACATAAGTAATTCGACTTTGAGTTGTTGCTCTACTTCTCCCCAAAAAAAGTCATTCCTAAGATATGTTCATATGGCATGCGCTGAAGGGAGATCAATGGTGTTGGCAAGAATCTCTTCGGAAAGGGTGGTATTTAGCCACGACACAACCATTTGATCCTTCCGTAACCATGCTTAATAGGCCGGATTAGGAACAAAAGAGATAACAGTAGATCCATCTTCTCCTGCTGTGGATCGTTCAAGTTTCTCTGGGGGGGCAGCCTCAGTTCCATCAAGAAAACAAAAATTTTTCGAAGGCTCATTGGAAGAAGGTCAGAAATTGTCCTTTCCAGACAAGGTGGTTGGAGCCGTCCAACTTGATCTAACCGTTTACTCGCCTCCACACCACAGGCGAGTGAAGTAACTGCGAGCAGCAAGCAGCTTCAAAGGAAGGCTAAGGCGCCCTTACGTTTAGGCTAGCGCGTGTAGGCTTCTTTTTTTGCTGGGGTCAGGTGTTTTCGTCAGCCGGAGATAGGAATCAATGTTGCTACTCTAATTCCGCGGAGAACTATCTTCGTTAGAAGCAGCTAAGCGGAGTCTTGAAATAGATCCGAATAGTGGGTTCACAATTTGAAATGGTATGTATGGCTGCCCAGAAAGAAGTATCATCGACGATAGGGGCTTCCGGTGTGAGGCAAGGTCTTTCCCTATTATTCCAATAAGGGATGATGATGGACACCAAGCTAAACAAATTGCATTCCACCCGTCCGCGATGCATGGAAAGATTGAGGTGGCAGATCAGGAACCGGCTGATCAATCCCAAACTGCCGTAACACTCTCTCACCCAGGGCGCTAAACTAAGATCTCTTCTTCCTAAGCTTATCTTCCATGCTTCAGCGAATCGGCTTATCATCGAAAATGGACATGAAAAAGTCATTTCTAGAGTCAGATGAATGTGCAGCTGATTCTATCAAAGAGCCAACCATGGCATTCTCTGCATCAACAATTTCATTGCCTCGACGCCTATTACTCTTTTACTCTTTAAAAGGCTACTCGGATGGGACATTTTTTGGAGCAGATGTGGCATTTCTTCCTCTCATTCCTGGCATTCCTCCATCAAACCTTCCACCAGCAGTTGATTCTATAGCAGCGGTTATTCCAACTGTAGCAGCGGATACTTTTACATCGGTTATTCAACTAAGAGCATATTCTGGAACAACTTCCTATTCTTTCATTCCGAAAGAAGCCCTTCTGATTAACTTCCTCACAGCCTCAGTTCCTTGTCCTCTTGTTGGCATCTTCCTTATACTAGGGAAATTGGCTTCATTCATTCCTTCCTATTCTATTCCCAACAGCGTTTATTCCGCCATCAGGCATATTATAGCACCAGAAGAAGGAGTCCCGGTAGGAAAGTAGTTCATCCCTTCCTCTGCTAGCTGCAATCCTTCCCTAACCCTAATCATGCTTAAGACATGGAATTGCAATTGGCTCTTTCCTGCTTGAAGGCAAGTGACGGACTAGAGGTATTGGATTCCGCTTTCACTAATATAAAGAACAGATGGTGGTTACACATGCCAACCGCTTAAAGTCTTCTTTTAATGTAATGCCCTAGGCCTTATAGAGCGCTTTTTTGGAGCAGATGTGGCATTTCTTCCTATTTTATTTGGACAATTCTTCCTGCAAACAGGCAAAGATGGCATGGAGGTCTCGACGAGCCTTTCCTTTGTGAACATTTACTTGCCTTTGCCTTTCCTTCCCGCCTTAAGAAAGAAAGCCCGGATCCGGATAAGCAGCTATCGGCTTCATGCCATCTTCATTCATTTGTCCAATTCCGGGCACTGTCAGAACCGATTCTCTGATCTTTCCTGGTAGGAAAGTAGCTTGCCTTGGTCTTCTGCTTTCATGTGAACAAAAGGAAGAAGCGGTCGTCTCTTTTCACGAATCCTGTTATCGATGGGAAACAAAAATCTGACTTAATGGAGTGTGGCCAAGCAAAGACCTTACCTTAAGTGGAGTAGCCAGTGCAAGAAAGAGGAGCTAAGCTTGAAACAAACTCCGCTTTGAATGCTTACCCCAGCGAGAAAGGAAGCTCGGAACCAAGTGCTTTATTAAAGGAGGTCATCGGTAGCCTACGATCCCTTTCTTACTGATAGACGGTGAACCAGAGCGAATAAATTGAGATCTTTTCCTCTACATAGTTAGGAAAAATTATCCAATCTCGATGAAAAAGGGATAAAGTAAAGTAGACGCAACAAAATAAGTAGAAGGAAGGTTAAACTGGGCTAGCCTATCAAGTGCGGGATTGGCTTCGAGAAAGCGTGGGACCAGTGCATACTCCTTTAAGAGCAAGCATCTCTTGTCAATCGGATGGGAGCCTCCCCGGAAGAGCAGGATCAAGATCTGGTGTCAAACAAGCAAGTAGGTGTCACTGTTTAGTAATATGGTTGGTGACTCACTGGGCTTAGTTCTGGTGATCCCAGTGAATAAAGATGCGTGGACGTGCAGGTGAAATTGATCAGATCGCCTTTGAAATCGTCCGTAGTGGTCTGAGGGCTTTGTTCCTCTTCGGGCATGCTACATCGGATCGTCTCTTCCTTTCTTTCTTTTCCGAGCGCATCAGGCAGGCTGGTGCTTCCCCGGTCCTCTCGAATGCGGAGTCTGAAACGGATGCATCTTCTGAAGAAGATGATAGCGAGAGCTCCCCCTCTTCTGAAGTTTCTGTGTCCGAGGAGGAGTCAGAGGTCGAGTTTTCCCCGGAAGCAGCCGAGGTCATCTCGATTCCGCCGTTTCGGATGGAATCGAGGGAGCGAGAGCATCAGATATTGCTCAAAGCAGAATATCTCCTTAGCCGGGGGGAGGTAGATGATGAATATGTCCATGATATTCATCGCAACCTGAAAGAAACCGCAGACCTCGGGGAGTGGGCGTACCGACCTCATCTCGACTTTGAGGAATTCGAAGTCGGGATGCTAGAAAAACGGCTAGAGGTAAAGGATCACCTCTTCTCTCTCTTTTCGAGAGACCACGACCCTGAGGTAGTACAATATAAAGAAAAGAAGAACAGACAACAGGCCAAACAAGTCGTCTGGATGATTACTTTAAAGATTTCCATCAGGAAATCACTAAGGACATTGAAGCCGGGTATTGCCACGACCAGGACTTTCGGGAAAGGGCCCTGGACCACGTGGGCTTTTTTCTTAATGATCTCCAAACAAATGGCCACGCTTCTATCACTTATCTCAAATTTAGAGGAGAAGTTATCAAAAAGACTAAAAAAGAATAAGTCATTTGCTTTGACTAAACTTACTTACTTATTAGTGACGGCAGGTTTCTGATGGCACTGTAAGAAGCAAGGGGGGAGATGTATGTGGGAGTTAGGTTAGGATCGACCTCGCACCATTGACGACGCTATGCCTCGCTCTTCTATCAAGTGAAGAGCTCGCCTCCGCTTCACTGGAAGGCTACCAAAGGGCGCTAAGCCTGTTAAAATAAACGAAAACGAAAAAGTGCTCTTTCTCATTTCACGATTTGGTTAGTGTGAAGTAAGACTCAAGGAAGAAAGAGGGGAGTGACGACCTCTCCGCCCTACAACTCAAGAAGGGTGTGAGACGAGGCGAGCCCACCTATGTAGCCACACTAAGAAAGAGCCCAAATGATGCTGATCAGGGCCCTATCCCGGAGTCTATACTTCAAGTTATTGAGGAGTTCCAAGATGTTATGCCCAAGGAGCTCCCCAAGTCTTTGCCGCCGCGTCGAGACTCTCTTTCGAAAGTGAGATCACCACCGGCTTTAAGAAGAGGGAAAGATCACTCCTAAATGCAGCCGTGATCCTATATATATACTATAGCACCAGATGCGGTCGGACCGGATCTAAGGCCCAAGTAGCCCCCTGTACGAGAAATGGTTATGAACTGACAAGGAAACCCCCTTCCGCGGAACACCGTCTTAAAGAGTGAAGTCAACATAGTCGGCATCAAGACCTGCATTCTTGTATTTTTTCTTCTTTCTCATGCCAGACGAACAATTGTGAATGATATAATTTCATGATGAAAAAGCTGCTTGTGGAACTGCCATTGATGCTATCTTGGATGAAGAGAGGGTGATTGACACTCAAGTGCCAGCAACGTGCCCACTCAGTACCAGAAATGCCTTCGCACTGCTGGAGAATGATACACTAGCAGAAATTGATCATTAAAATTCCGAGGGGATTAAGGGTCAAGAACATGAAGACAAGTGAATTGCACAGCCTACTGACTCAAATCCAAATGCTGAGGAGGGCCATTGAACATCATAAGCCAGTCATAGAAATACATAAAAACCCATATTGCGGAGGAGACATGTGAACCTGCTTAAATTGATCCTCTTACTCCTAATAGAATTAATGAGGACCGGATTCCAGTGTTAGGCCAATCAGATGAGAGAAGCAGTAAAAGAAAGCACTCAAAGAAGATTAAAAATGAAGGCCAGGAGCATAAAGAGGACTGCACAGCCTTTTGAGCCAGCTCTTAATGATGAGGAGACTGAGGACAGTACTGCTCACCTTAAGCAAGTTATTCAAGCACAAGATCATACCACAGAGGTGACAAGTCAGCCTGCGCAATAAATTGCCCCTCCTAAAAGACTTGCCATGGTCAATGAGGCCTGGCATTCCGAGCTAGGCCAGTCAGACATGAGCAAGAGTAAAAGCAGAAACTCAAAGAAGAAGAACAAAGGCAAAGGTGTGAGCTCCCCTAACTCTGAAACTACCAAACAGAAGGGGGTCAAGACAAAAAGCATGAAGGAGAACCTCAGTAAGGAGGAGTGCAAAAAGACTTCCCAAACGTTTACCCCATGAAGATAGTGATGTGGAACGTCCGAGGTATGAATAAGAAGGAGAGACAAAGGGAGGTAAGGGACCTAATAAAGAAAAGAGAAACCAGATCTTGTAGGTCTAGTCGAGACTAAAATCAGAGAAAACAAAAGTGCTATTGCTGCTAACAGTATTTTGGGAGGCATTGAGTATTTGATCAACTACGACTCCAATCTTAGAGGCAGAATTTTGGTCATGTGGGACCTGATGACTTATAAAGACGTCTAGTCTCCCTCACCATTGCGAGCGATGCTAAGCAATGCTCCTTGGTTACCCTGCCAAAGACGCACAACTGGGCCTTTTGACAAAGACCCAGAAGGCGCCGACTCCCTTCCAAGAGAGTCCGCCAACCTCGCGTACCTAAGCGCTCGGTTATAGTAAATAAATCATGAAACATGGTTTATCTATAATCGAGTGTTGGGCTATTGCGCGAGGATACTCGTCTGAACCGTAGGGAAGAGGATCCCCTCTGGAACCATTCTACCTACGGAGGGGAGGCGCTTGGTTAGTCAAACCAAGTAGTCACAAATCCGTAGCTTTCCACACTAAGGATCTGCAACGTTAGGTTATCTAGCTAATACACTTTCGTGCCTAGCTAGCTGCCTTCGTTATCCTAAACCAACTTACTAAGCCAGCTCAGAATACGCCGGGAGGTGACCAAACCGGTTTGAACCGGATGGTGCCACCGATCAAGCTTAAGAATTTGTTTAGAAAGTGGACTTTTCTTTCTAAGTGGTAGGTGGGATCGGAAAAGGTAGGCGAACAGAACACAGACTTCAAGTAGGCATTGAGCGAAGGAACGTGACGAGCAAATTCTCGTCTCGAGATGTTAGAAGGTGCAAAATCAATAGGTGCCGGAGCTGCTACAATTGCTTCAGCCGGAGCTGCTGTCGGTATTGGAAACGTCCTCAGTTCCTCGATTCATTCCGTAAGTAACTTAGTGAGTGCTTTCTAAGAAAAAGAAAGTGAAAAAAAAACATGGACATATTGTATTATATTCTTATGATCACCATCCATTTTGCCTTCGAGTCCTTTCATTTCGATGAGAAAATATTTTATTTTATTTGTAGTACAATCTTTATCTTTAAATTTATTATTTTCATGGAAACTGATGCCGGACAACGGCATCAGAAGCGGAGAAAAACCTCTTCTGTCGCCTGCTCAAGTAGTGGTGCTGATGGGACCCCCCAAAAAAAAGATGACAAAAAAAATAAGGCAAGAAAAATTCCGAAAAGGGACAGAGATAAAGATGAGACGCTCTGTACTGAAATACGGAAAAGCCTTATCCATCAATTACAAGATATGACCAAGGATAGTTTTCCGTACCAACCACACCCTCTTCGGTGGCGTTGGGCCATCAATCATGTCACCAATAATGATGGCAAGAATTGGGATCAACTTCTTTCCCTATTTAACGAAATAAAGGAGCAAGGGGAAGAGAGCGCCTTTTTCAAGGCGACCGTGAAAGTTATCCAAGAAGTAGAACGGTGGGGAGGGGGATAAGGGGGACTATAATAGAAGCCCCCCCGGACGTAGCCTTTTCGGCGAACCGGGTTAACAAATAACGATCATTCTTAGGTTGAACCCTGATTCTTTTCGAATCTGGCAGTGCTGGTTCGAGTCCAGCTCGTGACAAGGCCTTGGTCATAGAATATTTCGGCGCCTCCGTTTTCTCCTTAGACGGATGACTCTCCCATTTTTTCGCTGGTAAATACGGGATAGGATGCACTCTGGCAGCCGAACTTCTTTGTCTATTTTTCTATACTGGCTTTTGCGATACGCCCATCAATCAATCTCATTCAATCTACCAATCAACGGAACGTTGTGCGGTAGCTCTGCCATCTGAAGCTTTGGAAGGATAAGAAATCGGCTGAATGATGGATAGATTTCTATCTTTTACTTCTAGTCTTCTATTGAAGCAGAACAAGAAAAAGACTCCAGACCTGGTTTCGAGTATTTCATTTCGATCCAAACTTGCCAGCTCTTTTTTTTTCTTTCTATACGAAATTAGTTCGACCTCTTTTTTTTTCAAACTGAATACCAATCTCGATGATAAATATAACCAGGTTACGATCAGAGCCCTAGCGGGTTCCCTAGCTTTTTTGGGGTCCTCGGGCTAGACTTTCTACAACGACATCCAGGCGTTGCTCTATTATCACGACATGGACTCGGGGACTTTATTTTATTCAATGCCAAGGTGATGATATTTATTTCTGGGGGAAAAAGAGTGATAGATAGAAAGGAAAGGCAGCGAGACTGAGCCGCTGGTAGGATGGCACTGTGCAGCTGGGAATGAGTTTAAACCAATGGAGGGGCACCCTTCCTGAAAGCATTTCCTAAATGCGAGAGGTTTGACAGATGACCGGCGGAATTTCATTCATTCATAGGTATCCTATCTCTCGGTTATAAAGAATAATTATGATACATGAAGTGTCTAAAGGAAAGATATTCATATGCCTCTCCGGTTCCTAAGGCGTAACCACCGCGATCCTTAGGTCATCCGGTGGCGTGATTGTAATTGGTTTTTGATACATGTCTGGGCAGGTATGATTGAATTTATCCATTAACTCAGCTAAGGCAAGTGAGGTATGGTTAGCATCATTGGCGATAAGGAATTCTTCTCGTGTGATAGCAAAAAAGGCCTGTGGGGTCAGTGAAAGCTTTAGTTCCTTTGATGTGGAAGGGCTTTCTCGGCAAGAGTGCCGTTATGGAGGTCTGTGGAAGTCATTCCAAGTGCTATGATGGGGAATAGATGGAGGGCGTTGATTGGGTAAACTGGAAAGCTGAAAGGTGCTGGCGTCCTTACAGGATGAATCTGTATAGGCCCTTCCCTCCTATTCATTCAAAGTGGGCATAAGCATATGAGTACTCTTAGGTATACGCACTCGATGCCTACGAAATGAACAAAGCATACGACTCGTCTAAGGCAGACGAGGCACGCAAACAGTTTGAATATTACGCTTTTTTTATCCCTCAGTATTTAGGCCTTTTAGTCGTAACCGACAGAGAAGTCATTTCTAAAGTCTTTCTATAATCCCACCCGTATTGAGATATCTTTTTTTATTGAATAGTTATATTCTTATTCCCTTGTGGTGTGTGACACTTTTTTAATTTCTATCGAGTGAAAGAACCCAACCCACAGGTTGTGAAGATACTAAGTCCGTAGAGTAAAGTAAGACCGCCCCCCCGATCATTCGCTTGTTGTTGGTCTTATTGCTTAGCAATAGTTCCTAATGCACAACTATTGGCAGATATTGCACCTCACAGTCTAATCGCGCTTTACTTTAGACTAATCACCAGGCCTAGCGATAAGCTTCTCAGCTGGCCTTAGCGTAAGAAAGCAGCTCGGGAAGAGCTACTACTAAATTTGAAAATGTTCGTTTTTCCCAGGGTGACCGATAGCGAAGTAGTACCGTGAGGGAAAGGTGAAAAGAACCCCAATCGGGGAGTGAAATAGAACATGAAACCGTGAGCTCCCAAGCAGTGGGAGGAGAATGTGATCTCTGACCGCGTGCCTGTTGAAGAATGAGCCGGCGACTCATAGGCAGTGGCTTGCTGGAAACCCAAAGTCTTTACTTGACTTACGAGCAAGCCGAACTCCCCCTTCGCAACACCTACCTTTTTTTCTTCCTGAGGTGGGTGTCCCGCTTGAAGCAAGAGGATTAGACATCTTATTCATTGAGTCGACGAGATCGAAGTAGTAGGTTTCCAGCCCAGCAGTTTACGGAGAAGAGGGGAAAGTTTGAGGAGAGGAATAAGAAGAAGAGAGGGGACCTCATCATGGCACGCTGGAGCAGGAATTGAATCTGCACTTGGCTCTCATAAAGCCAAAGCAAAACAACCTTTCATTGCCACGGAATCCCCCTTTTGGATCAGCCGAACTTTCCTTCTGCTTGACTTAGAGTAGATTTCATTCGACATATGCGACCAACTGCCCCCTCTCTTGCTTTTGATCCAGCTAATGGTAATGAGTGCGCCTGAAGCCCCTGGAGTTCTTCCTCTTTTCCTTCCCCGATCCGATTCAACCCTCCGATCTCTCTTTCCGTAGAGGAGAAGAGCTTCCCCTTGTTTTTCGGCGTCAACCTTTGTTCTTTCCTAACCAGACCTCGACGAATCCAAAGTGAAAGGTCCAACTGGTCAAATTCCTTATTCATTGGTCTAGGGTATGGAAGCAGTCCTTCCTATCGAAATTTAGATCCCATCCCTTAGGATACAGATTGACAAGGACTTAACCGATAGTGAAAAGCTTCCAGCTTTGTTGGCACAAAAAAACTCTTGGATGAGAAAGGCCTACGTGCCGCTGAGCATGCCCAAATTTACCAAAAACGTATCAGTTGAGCCTATGATAAGAAGGTCTTAGAAAGGAAGTTCAAGATAGGTGACTTAGTCCTTAAGAAAATCATGCCTTCTAGAGATCCACACCCTAGGGGAAAACTTAAGCCGAATCGGGAAGGGCCCTATTATTTCATATCCGCCGTCCATCCTGGAAATGCATATAAACTTTAGAATGCGGATGGTGATGAACTACCCGATCCCTGGAAGGCCATCTACCTCAAGAGGTACTACGCGTAGGCCAACCTTTGTTTGGATTCACATTTTGGCCTTACCTCGAGAGAACTTTGTTATGTTTCCGAGTCTAAAGAGTAGGGCATATGTTTGTTGTCTAAGTTCTAAAAGATAGCAAGCTAGTGCATTCATTCATTAGTACTTCACCAGCGGATAGGGTGACTTTCTCGTTCTCGACCTTTCCCCAGTCCCCTATTCGCCGAACCATTCCTTCCATCGTGAACCTTTATCCCTGAGTCAACCGAAAAAATATCCGCCTCCCCTCTTATTCATTGAGAAAGGCAGGGGTGGGGATATCTACTAAATATGCTCGCTCCTATTAGGAGTATATTTACTAATGAGACTCCTCTTTTAGTTTCATTCTCTGAATATGCACCTCTCCCTTTCATTCCTTAACTCATTCATCCATGAATTTCTTTCCCGCTACCCCCCTTTTTGGTAGGAGATAGTTTCCTCTCCCGCTTAAATTCCTTGCATCGGATAGAAGCAGCCCATGGAATTCATTTCGATACCATCTCCTTATCGGTTGGCGGAAAGTCATCTCTTGGGCAGTCGAAAGGGGGGCAACGAATCGTCGAATGAATTCCTTGTGTCGGGTGGAGAGAAGAGGGTGGTAGATAGAATGAACAGTCGACTGCTATGGGAGAGGGAATCAACTAGGAACTGGCATCTCCTGGTCCCTTCCAACCATTAAAGGTACGTGCTTATTACTAGGAGTGTCAGATGCAACCTGTGTGCTCAGTCCCAAACTGTATTGATGACCAAGCGCGCAGTCTTTATAGCGCGCTTTTCAAGCGCTTACCAAGCAAGCAAGCCGGCATACTCCGAGAGCTCTTCGCCTTTGGTCCGATGTGGGGGCCCTTTCTTATTGAATGAAGTAGGCGGTAACGGTAATAAGCGACCGATCATTAGTAAGAGACGAAGACAGGGCCAGACGAGATATTGAAAGGCTTGAATGGACAGGTAAGGGACAGACTGATTGCACCTACCAGGCACAGGACTTATTGGCTTAAGAAGCAAGCCAAAGAAAGAAGGGATTCGCTTACAGAAGTACTTTCCATATTTGGAAAGGGAATATATCTATTTGAAGGAAGGTACTCGTGTACGGGAATCGAAGTGATTAGAACAGAACTGAGCTTGCCAGCCAGGAATGAAGAAGCAACGGACGCTATTTGTGGACAGAGCAAGGGACAGATAGAGGAATGGTTTACCTCCTCTATCCTTTCCATTAATTGATTGCATACCGTCTCGCTTCTGTTTACCGTACGATTAGCTGTACTTCTTTCCGAATGGTTGATATAACCATTCCCTACTTACTCTATTAGGGGCATACTCTATAGTCGTCTTTCCTTTCCTGTACTATTCAAATTGCCCTATTTTTTCTAGTAAGGGGAAGGGCAGACCGCTTATCATAAAACAGAAGATCGATATCGCACAGAAGGCCTGATATCGCCCTATTTGAGATACTGATTCAAGTTATAGTACTTCTTCCTCAGAGCGATTGAACTAGCCTTTTGACTAAATAGATATGAGCATAGAGAGGGAATCCTGAACTACAGGAAAAAAGGAGAGCAGCCAGCCTTTATTTTTTTATATATTAGCGGGTAGGTTTTTCTTTTTCCTGAAGCTTAGATGAGATTAGAGATGAAAAAGACGCTAGCATTAGAAGAAGATCATCGATCATACTTTCTTGCCTTAGCCACTATTGAGTAAGAAAGATTTCTACTTGCCTTAGATCACTATCGAGGAAGATAAACTCATAGCACAGATGATCCTTACCCGGGAAGGCAGAAAGAGTACCTGTTGTTAACAAAACGGAGTCTCAAAAACTCAATTATCGTATTTTCAAGCAGAGCACCAGTAAAAGACCTAGAGGCCTATGAAAGTCACGTTTTTACTTAAGAAAGATGGCGCCTTTGCGAGGATGTCTTTAATCAGCCAATGCCAAGGCAACAAAGCTAGCATCAAACCTACCCGCCCAGAACCCTCCTTAATTCCTACCAAGGTTCCCATCCCCGATGACAGAAGAAAGATAAGCTAAAATGGGAGCTGGAGAGGCAGGAAGAAAGATTCTCACTTGGACAGGAGATGCGGACGAGTTTTGGCCGAGCTCCAAGAAGCCTGGGAGAGAAGGAGGCAGGGCCAAGCTGAGCTAAACCTAAACGTATGCATGGTTAAAAAGAAGTGTACCCAAGTTCCTGTGTTGCTCGATAATTTGTTGATCCTTTTTATCTTTATCCTGGTGGCGCTCTCTTACTAACTATTTTTTTGGTGCTTTAGCCAGCCTTACTCATCTATGAGACAGATGAGAGAGTGGGAAAATGCGGTGTCATGACTTTTTCCTTGAAAGGCATCGTCTGTTGACGAATCCATTTTAAGCCTAAGATTCCCCTGAGAATGGATCTCTCATTTGGGCAAAAAGGCTGTGAAAAAGGATTCCAAATCAGGCTTTCCTCACTTGAGTAGAAAGCTTTTCAGAAAGGAGGATATCCTGAGCCAAGCACAAGCAGTAGTCTCAAAGAGTAATGCAGTTGGATCAAGAAGGCCGAAAGCCCGGCAGTAAAGCTCACGTTGTCGACACCTCTTGTCCGTCAGTGAGTGATTTCTCGTATGTGTAAAGACGGGTAGACCGTCTCATCTCTTTCCTCAAAGTGGTGGATCGAACTTCGATCATGTCACGAGAGTGGATTCAGTTGGTTTCATCGGTCATTCTGCGAACCTGAACCTGACAGCTATCACTTACTGGTCAATGAAAGTGGGGTAAGTTTGACTCTGATTCGGAGCTTGAAAGTCAAAGAGTCTCATGCACTTGCTTATGGAACTCTTGCTTCAAAGAATCATCTTCCTAGGTTGCCCCATCTCTTCCTCTTCGGTTGTACTTTCCCTTTTCTTCCTGTTCAACTTGCCCAACTCTCACGAACTGGCAGTGGTTTTTCAGCATCAATGAGTCGACTGCTTTTTATATGACCTTTGCTTTTAGCTGCTGATGTCTGACGACAATGACTGCCTCACCTGATGATACATAGCACTGAATTGGATTAGCGGACACAGAGTCATGTAAAGCGAGTGGAAGGGTCAGACCATCAAGTGGATCGGAATCATGTATATAGGAATCAGGGGCTAACGCATGCCTAAACCGACCTGTCTTTCCTCTCCCTTATCGATCGAGCCTCACTTCCGCTCTCCTTCCCTAACGGATAGTACGACCTCCTAACGGTCCCCTTCCCTTTGGTCGAGCACGAGCCTAATCTATCCCCTCTTTGCGTCAAACTTCTATGTGGGCTGCGCCCTCCTCTGATTCTACCTATCCACCTGGATTTTGGGGTCTCAATGCCATTCCTTGATACGAAATCTCCTTCTTGGCGACTCACTCATTGAGGAAAGAAGCCCTACTCGCCGGCCTCAATGGACCAATGGGGCCACTCCTCGATCCTTCTGACCCTGACTAATCAATCGGCTTGGAAGTTGGAAGGGAGATGCCATGACAAACTCATCCAATCAAGCTCGTCTGGGAATCTTTCTCTGACTTGTCCTTCGGGGAAGGGAGCTAGATTCGTAGAAATCGAGAAGAATGGCAGCTTTGACTAACAGGATAGGGTGCCAAGGAGAGGGTTTCATTGAAGAAGTCATAGTGCGGAGAGGAGCTCACCTTCATCTAAAGAGGGAGCCTTGAAGCCAAAGCCATCTTGGATCAATTGGGAACTTCATCGGGCACGCACCTTTCATCGTGAATGATTATGCTCAGGGAGCCCCAACTATAGCCATTTCCTTCCATAAACAACCACGGAAAAAGCAAGAGAAGTAGCCCCAGTCAGACAGCAAAGTCGCAAAGGTAAAAGGGAGAGCATCAGGTCAATCAGTCGATGATCCGGTGGATCAATTCATTAGTCTTGCAGTTGGTCAAGCCAAAGACTGAGTCGACTAAGCAACTGTGTAAGGAGTGGATGATCAATAATTCACAGCAAAAGTGGATACAAGAACCGAGTTCAGTAGTCGATGTTGAAGTCGTGCAAGTACTGATCTCTGAACCAGAAGCAGCATACTTATCGACTGCTGTGACCAACACGCACCAGCAACAGCGCTCGAAAGTCAGAGTGAACCAAGAGAAGCTGAACAGACGGAGTGCAAGTGCATCCATGGATCAGAAAAGGAGTGAGTGGCTTCCAAGGTGTAGGTGGGGGAACGAGTGATGGACCAAGCAAAGGAAAGGGGGAAGAATCACTGGAAAGACGCTGCTTTGGTTGACCAGCGAACAAGCACGAGCCAGGCAATAAGAAAGCAATAGCCGAGGTTGGGTCGTCAGGAAGGATAGCCAACATAGAAGAGCTTTTGCCCATTCCATTAGTCGAAGCGAAGTCCTGTCCTTGGAAAATGATTTGATTCACGTTTCCTATCTCCCCTTGATAGAAAAGGGATCCTCGCCTGCCAAAGGTTCTTCTTCCCTCTCTGCAAATGGTGATTCCACAGCATCTGAGTTCATCAAGCGAAGAACAGAGATCCTTTCTCGATGAAGGTCTTCTTATCTTATTCCTCTGGGAAAGACGTGGTTCATGAGCCATTGACTCGATCATCAAGTCGAAATAAGGCGCTTTCTTGAGTTCTTTTACCCATCTATTGTACCGTGGGGAGCAGCATCCGAGCTATGGGATCGCTAGCTTATGAAAGATCATAGATCGGGGACATCTGACTGAGATAGATCGTCATCTCCGGGCGAACCTCTCTTTGTCGATCAGGTAACTATGAGAATGGTTCGATATGTGAATTCAAAGAAAATAGGGGACATAAGGGTTCTTATGCAGTTGTTCGAATCCTACGCCTATCGCCTACCTTATCTGCCGATTTATCGTAGATAACAGATGTGAGCGTTGCCTCACAAACCTATCCAAAACCACTTTTGTTGTCAGGGCGTTTCGCCCGACATTTTCAAAAGTCTTCTTCATATATATTTTTATAAAATTCCAGATCTAAGGGCTCCATGGGCAGAAGGATAAGGAAGGTCAGAAAAGCTAGCAGCGGGAAAGCGGTAAGGGAAGGCAATCGGTAATAGTCAGCTGGCGGTTCGGTTCGGTGGAAGAAGCTGTAAGAGCTGTCAGCGGTAATAGGCACTTCAATGAAGCAGCAGCAGTAGAATCATCATTAGTGGATACAGCACCAACAACAGCAGCAGATCCAGAGGCAGTTCCAGTCCTTGTCGCAGCGCAGTAGTTAGTAGGTGATCCAACACCAGAGAGAAAAGACGCAGCAGATTCATATACTGACCTTAGTGATATAGATCCATACCTAGGTACAGAACGAGACCCATTAGTGAGGTCCATATCGGTAATAGAAAGACCTGCCACAAAAGCATTCCGATGGAGCAGAAGTAGACCCTTCCCCCGCCATAATAGCACCACCTAGCTTCGCTGCATCGGGATAGTAGTAGCACATATCTTTATATAGTGATCGTGATAGGGATAATGATACCAATGATAGAGTTGACCTAGCCTAGCGACATCCATCCCTTGTCTCCTACTGGTTTGTCTCTGAAAATGGTTCTAAATAATGGTATACTCCGGCTAGCGAAGAGGACAACCGAACCAACATATTAAGAAGAAGTTAAGGTCTCGGTTCCGTCTATATTCATAGAAGGTGATGTCAAGCTTTAGTTTTAATTTTTGAAGAAAGGTGAAGAAGAATATCCTTGGCTAAATAAAAGAAAGAAAGCCGAGCACGACTCCTATCACTTTCTTATTAGTCAGTCACTTCAGGCTTGGGTCACAAGCGCTAGCACATCGGGCTTCTTAGCCTAAAAAATAAGTGCTTTCCACCTCTTTCTTGCTGCAGTTGCAGGTCGAAGATGAACCTTGCTGTTTAGTTTCTGCGTGACAAATACGCTGGATTGTGTTACGCGAAAATAACGCCATGCCCGGTTTAAAGATATAACTATTGCTGCTTACTCCAATCCTAAACAAGCATCAAAACGCACATAGGCTAGCGTGAGCGGTAAGGAGAGAAAGAAAGCAGCAAGCCAGCTAGCCCCCCGACAACTAGAGCGTAAGCAGACGCAGCTGAAAAAACTAGACTAGATAGGCTAGCTCAAAACGTCGAGGTGATAGCTTGAGGTCCTAATCTGACTGAGTTGTATTTAGGATAAGCGGGAAGGCTCAATAGAACGGGATCCTCACGTCTACAATGGAGCTTCGCCTTGACTACAAAGTTTAGGGTGCTTCACTCACGCGGCTTTGCTAGATGGATGCAGAATAGTTGGATGGAGTCTCGCTCAGTCAATTAGTCTAGCCTCCCTTCCGAGTCAGATTTTTTCCGGAATTGTTTCTTGTCAAGTGAAAATGGAGATTAAAAAATGGTTGGAACTATTTGAACACGACGTTTTTTGGGGAGTCGGCATCCATTATGTGGAAGTTGGGTCACATCGTGGATGTACATAATTGGAGATTGATCTCCTACTCCTTCACCTCGAAAACCTTCTCTCCAGCTCAAGATCACTTTATTCTTTTTCCTGAAATAAGTAGATCCTTTCACTTTCATGACAACTGACTTCAAACCCATCTTTCTGGCGGATCGCCCGACATGTTCCGCAGTTGCTTCAGCAGCATACCGAGAAAGACGAGACCGCCCCTTTCTTTCCTCCAAACAACCTGCGGAGGCCCCAGTCTTTTTATTCCCCCTAGCATCTGTCACGGTCACAAAGGTCTTATTTTTGATCAGTAAGACATGGACAAAATCTCTGTTCTTTTTCCGTGAACATTGCTCATCTTCCTCCGAGATGCTCTGTACGAAGTTCATGGATTTGAAACTGCCCGCACCCGCAAGCCCAAGCCGATCAGTCTCGGCCGTTGTTTTTTCCTGGGGCATCCTATGTGAAAAATGTTGAGAAAGCATTTTGTTTTTTTATTCTTTGACAGCTCTGCTCCCCCCAAAAAAAGAGAGACTTGTCGGAAATCGCCGGTTGGGTTTGTCCAACCAAGAAAGACATGGGAATAAATAGGCTTTTTCATTTAGCGCAATGCAGAAGACACTACCTTCTTTGATGAGCACTGCGGTTCGGGTCACTGCTATGACTATACTATACGTCATTTTGCTGGTCAGGTGCGAGGATGAGCATGCCTTTGAATTAGTAGTCGCGTCGGTGCGGATACCAGACCTTCGATCAAGGACCGGGGCGAGCGGAATTGGAAGGAGAAGCTGCTCAGCGCACTAGAGTAGAAAGAAAGCACACGTAAGCAAGCGCACTAGATTAGACAGTAGCAAATAGCGAACCGAACCTTCTACTCCGTCAGTCTTCCCGCCCTTATACTGCTAGTGCAGAACGATCGACATTTGGTCACCGCCTTGAAAAGGCACCACTGAAAGACCGCCCAACATCGGGTCCGGGTAGTCCTGGTTAAAGAGTACAGCTGGAAAGGATTAAACCATTAGGCCACTCTACAGGTTAGGAGAGAAATGCACCAGAATAGGACGCGCAACAACGGAACAACAAGAGCAAGACCGCTCCCACGCTGAAACTAAATCACAGTAGAAGTTATGGCCACTCAGGCTGGACCAAAACAGCAAGCTGAAGGTCTCCGAAAGTCCTACATTAGTCATGGGGCACCAAGCCATCACCCAAGGGAGGGTATAACGGAGCGTGGGAAAATCAAGTTGCTTACGCTCCCGGCTGTGGGTTCTTCACAATTAGCTGGGCTTCTATTCTAGTACAGAGATCACCACTTGTTATGCCAGGGTCTCCTTTTTCGAGTTGGTTACTGAGATCTTCCTGTTGAGCAACGTTTTCCCGGCAATCTCTGCTTATTAGGGTGGCCTCTAACAGGTCGGGAGAGTACTCTTTATCTTGCTCATACGCCTCGCAAGATTGAACATCTGCGAAAGTCGTCTCGAAGCTCTGACTCTCGAGAGAAAGTATTGCTTTTGGCGGGAGGACTCCTTCTGACTGCAGCTTGAAGGGGAAAAGCCACTGATACACTGGAAGTCTTTTTCCCATGGCAGTATAGCATGATTGCGACGACGCTAGGCCGCTCATCATTCTTTAGAGTCTCCTTAGATTTGTCGACATCCAGATCATTGTCAACGGCATTGGGCCGTTCATAAACTTCTTCGGATACCCAATCTCCATCAGTTCTTCTATCGGCTTTGGGCCGATCGTCGTCATATGGCGTTTCAGGATGACATCTGCTAATGAGATCCGGCGTTTCAGTAAGGGAGGCACAGGATCATTGAAGGGCTCCTCGACTCTAAAGAAAGTGTCTTAGGACAGAGTTTAGCCTGGAATGTCGTCGTCCTTGCAAAACTTTCGAAACTCTTCCCATATTGACTTCTTTCCTTGGCGGATAACAGCCATAAGCGGTTCGTCCCATACTTTAGGGCACAAGTCATTCCCCGGAATAGATCCCCTTTTGTTCGGAGAAATCTCTAAACTAGAATCCGGGACATCGGATGGAGCATTGGCTGATAAGACTCTTGTATGTTCATCGTTGATGCTTTGATCAAAAGAATAAAAAAGTACTCACTTATAACAACCTCGCCGTCTTCGAGTTAAGAAAGTTTGTGGTCTAGAATAGTGGCTAGAAAGTGACGCAACAGTGATCTAGCCTCTTCTTCTCCCATGCTTCCTTCATCACCTTCCTCCGTAATTGTTGCAGGCACTGTTCAAACCCTTTTGAAGATTGGATGTGTTTGGAGTGCCCTTCGCTTCTTTTCTTCGTTTGCCATGAGCAAAGCCGGCCGGCTAGCCTATCGTTTATCAGAAAAAGCGTCCGTTCACGTCAGGAATAACTAGCACTACGATGACGCTAGTTACTACATTCTGAGTGGAGGACAGTTTATCTCGCAACATATTGCCTTACCTCGGCTCTGACGCATCCTGTGTACTTCCAATGTCTTAGGTAAAGTTCCCTTTTTAACATATCTACTATACAGAATCCTCTTCTGGGCATCAATCCTATTCGGGGATATCGTCGAAGCGAAGTTTCACTCACCTCTATCCTTTTCTTCTGCAGATGACTCAGCGGATGATTCATCTGATGTCAAAGATGGTTCCGATTTATCTAATTTAGGGCATGATTCCTCGCCAATGTATAAATAAACATCATACCCATAGGATGATTTCTCGATGAAAAAGACTATATATATATAAGTAGTAAGGGGGGGATGACAAAGGCAATAAAGTATTTGCATGTAAGGACCAAGGATGATGGGAAAAGCCGAAGTAGGAGCAGTAGTCAAGCAGGCGAGAGGCCGACTTTTAATGGATAGCACACGAGTAATGAGCAGTCCTAGGATGATATTTCTAGCAAAGAGCGGAAATGCCGACAACATTTCGATAGGAGCTTGCCTTGCATTCTATGCATCTTATTTACTACTAGATGTCACTTCCTTGTCCGATTCAAGGCCATCTTCATTAGCACCAGATTCAATAGCTGGGGATTCCTTCTTTCGATCCATGTCATCTGGCATACTAGCTCTGACGACTAGTCTTCTGTTAATTCTTAATGAAATATCTCCTGCGAATCCTTATCCTTCAAACAGCTTATTCTGATTAACTGAAATAGCCTATTCTCGAACAGCCGATTCTCGGAAAGAGACGATTCGATAGCAGTCGGTAGTAGTAGTAGTAGGATTACCTTCTGACGTTCTATCTGTATTACTTTCTTTCTTTCTTACCTTGCTAGTTGCAGGAAAGTAGTTATAGAAACCTTCTTTCTATAAGCCGTTAAGGACCTTTCTAAAGAAGAGACAGGGCGGAAGCGAGTAGCAAGCGAAGCCGAGCGTACGATGGATGGAATTGCGCATTGGTTGTCTCTCGGGATATAATATAGTCCAGGGGTGGCGGAGAAGAGCGTATCTCATCGGGAGTAAGGATGACTTCGAGTGCCCTAGTGTTTTCCATCTTCTCTTTGCAGATGACACAATCATCTTTACAAATGGCTCGAAGACTTCACTAACACATACATCTTATGCAGTTTATTGACCGCTATATTCAATTCAAATCATTTCATTGACTGATACACCTGCGTGTCTGGCTCTACTGCTATAGACTTGGCTATTACTATCTCGTGAGGTGTGAGTCTCCCTGTTAGTCGAGCAATAACCGTAGGCTAATATCTCGTTCTTTTAAGTTAGACTTCCGCTCTTTGACTCGCTCCTATGCAGATCGAGATTCGGATGGCGGAGCTTCTTCAACAATGAAACGTCTGACTTGAGACACCTACTGCGCGTCTCGCGGTTACTGATAAAAGCTAAGCCCCGGCTACGCTGAAAGCTTGCACTTAGACGCGCACTCTAACCCCACGAAAGATACATTAATGAGCGATGACTTGGTGGAAGGGAAAAAGCTCCTCTGGTCTCCATAAGCTTGGTAAGCGAAGCGATCAAACAATATATGCTTTGCTGAAGTTACGGTGGGTGGCTCAGTCAATCCAGCCCCCCTTCTTTGAGGTATGTGGTTTGAGGATAGAATTCACTATCTGGAAACGGGTGTGATTAGTCCTTTGCCGTCCATTAATGAAGCGGAAAGCAATTTCGTGTCGTTTCTTCAGCGATGCGGGAAAGCCGCCGTGAATTTGTGGATACCATACTTTCAATCTGTTCCAACCTTAGGTAGGTTAGGGATCAAGCTTGAGGGGCAGGTCAAGTTAGGGTGTTTGCTATGGTTAACCCATTCTTGCAGACGTTGTTAAGACCTCTGCACGATTGGTCTATGTCCGTTCTGAAGGTTTTACCGACAGATGGGACTTTTAACCAAACAGCACCTTTAACTCGCTTGAAAGGAGAAATGATAATTTTTTTTCTTTCGACTTGAAAGCAGCCACTGACTCTTTACCTGTGTCAGTGTCCGAATGTCCTTTAAGTTCTATCTTCGAGTGTGCGTTAGGAGAATCCTGGTCACGTATAGTGTCTAGTGTGTTCTTCTACGTCCCTGAATGGTATTCTTATCAGAAAGGTAGGGCAGTCTGGTACCGATTTACTAAGGGTCAGCCCCTGGGTTTCTACTCTTCGTGGCCTGTCCTTGCATTAACACATCATGTGTTAGTCTGGATAGCTGCGGGTCTAGTTTACCGGGGAAAAATCTTTCTTTTCTAAAGTACGCTATTCTTGGCGACGATTTAGTTATCGCTACGAGAAAGTAGCGGAAAAGTATTTAGAGGTCATGCGAGATGTAGAAGTGACCATATCAAAAGAGAAGTCATTGATCTCTCGTACTGGTGCGTTAGAATTCGCTAAGCGATTTATGGCTGAGGGAGTAACTAGGGATTTAAGCCCTGTTTCTTTCAGAATGTTATCTATGCTGAGCGGTTTTGCGCCGCCCGTTATATTTGCAACTTTAGGAGTTTCATTACAGAACTCTTATCGTCTGCGAGGTGCGGGCTATCAGGTGTATTCCTCTGTTAGTCCTGTAAAAAGGAGTAGACGGTGGTTAAGACACTGGCTTCTAATGCATTCACCAAGTGGCATCTGCCCTTGGCCGACTGAGCTTTGGCTCACATTGCCTGAACAAGGCTGTGTTGATGTCTATAGGCTTGATAGGGGGAGGGCCTTCGTCTTAGAGCAAGTATCGCCTGGAGACTTCTCTGAAGAAGAGATAGACTCCTTGCGTCTTGCCCTTGATGGAGATGATGAGATGTTTGAATTATTCAGGAATGGATGAAGCAGCATTTAGACTATCTGCGTTGGTATGCTACGGTTTCTTCTGATCCGACGGTTCCGTTGAAGGAGTTATTGAAGCCTCCTGTTGTTTGTCACAGTCCAGATCGGGCTGCGTATGACAGAACGTTATACGTACGTTACGGTTTGCTGTTTCAAGCATAGGGGAGAGAGGTATCTAGACAGGCCACCTTTGGCTCTTGAGTCACTGCAAGAGTCAAAGCATAACTCTTGTAGAAGTGATTCTCTTGAGTTTAGGTCAAGTTCGAGTTCTAAAACTAAAGAAGCGTCCGATGTGGACACATCTAGACAGGGAAAACTGTATACTCTGTTCGCATAAGTGGGTACAAAGTAGAAACCCTGTTTACGGGATAGCGGGTTCTTATACGGGGGTTCGGGCATCGGTCCCTTTTCTCTAGTGGCCTCTTTCCCCTCACTCTGTGTGGGCGGTACCTGTCTTGGTATCGTAAGATCGGTCCCTTTTTTTTGGAAGATCGGTCCTTTCTTTCTACACTTTCGGGGAGTAAACCTCCTCTCCATGATTTTCTATTCTCTTAGTTAAGGCTGGTCCCCTTTCGGGCCAAACGAGCATAGCGGTGTATGTAATCGAAATGATATCTCTTAAAAACATTCTGGTCCTTGCTAGGACTCGTTTTCGCTCTAGTAATGTTGATTCGGTTTCTTCTTCTTCTTCTTCTATGGTTTCCTCTTCGAGACCCCCTGCAGCTTCTCATTCTGCCTTTCCCTCTGCCCAGGGTAGAGCTGGGCTCTTTCGCCCTCGTGGTAGTCCTTTTGTTGAAAGAACTTCTGATGGTTTGAAAGTGCATTTGTGCCGCCCCGCTCTCCCTCATTTGTTGGGGTTTCAAGCCTCAAGCTTGGGCAAGACGCTTTTTGGTATTTCTATTCCTCCTTCTGCTGGTGTTGCGCCTTTCCTTTCTCCGTGTCCTTCGCGCTCTTCTTCGTTTCGCTTTCCAAATCGGGGCTTCGGTGAATCGTCTGCTCTTCATCGTTGAATCGTCTTGTTGTTCTCTTGTTGGTCTTCTTTTTTGTTGTTTGTTTTGTGAGCTGGGATGTGTACCCTCCGAAGGAGTACTTCCCGAGCTGGAGCTCGGACATGCAGTAGATACCCTCTTGACGACTGGGAGGACGAGTCAAGAGGCCAACAGTCCATTCCTACCTTTACACAAACCCAATCAGTCCCTTCCCCAACATAAAAACCAATATCTCAACATCTTATCTTCATGGCTTACAGGTAGTTGTATCCGGTTTGGAGTCCGCGTCGAAGTCTGAAATGGCCGGCAATCTCCTTTCTTTCAAGGCAACCCTGCTAAGCGGATAGATATTCTAAAAAAGAATTCTTGTCTGCCTTGTGACGTATTCCAAATGCTTGATCTAAGATTGTTGTAACTCCCCCTTCGGTTAAGTAATTGGTCTTATAAATAAAGTTCAATTATGCGTCTTTGTTTCGAGATTTGCATCGCTATTTTCCTTTTTTCAAAATGGATGCATGGGTTTCCTTGAATAAAGGCCGCTGTGCCAAGGCTTAAACTTCCAGGCACGGACGAGCTAGCTGGTCGAAGGGAAGCTTTATGGGAGAAAGTAGGAAAAGGTCAGGCTAGTAGGTAAAGGCTTTCCTCAAACATATGGGATAGATTACAAGATGCGGCTTTTCCCCGGTAGCCAAGATTCAGTCTGTTCGTCTCCTGCTCTCTATTGCTGCGAATCGAGATTGGCCTCTGTTCCAATTAGATGTTCAAAATTCCTTCCTGAACGGGGACCTACAGGAAGAAGTTTACATGAGTCGTCAACCCGGTTGTGTAAGGGGGAGGAGAACAAGGTTTGCAGACTTTGAAAGCTATCTATGGGCTCAAGCAGTCTCCCAGGGCCTGGTCGGAAACTGAGGCCCGAGTAGAACTCCTTTGTTCAATAATGATATGTAAAAGAAATCCCGGAAAAAAGGGAGAAAAAAATAGAGCTCTTAAGGGCTCTATTTGAAAGGTACTGGGGAGGAAGTCCAAACAGGATACCAGCAGAGTCCGACATCCATAGGAATATCGAACATCCTACGAATATACCGTTTACACTGTAGCACACACTTCTCACTCACTCTCTTCTAAATAAGACTAGAGGTTGAAGTAGAAGGCTCAGAGACTACCGACTCAAACTTATACTTGGATTCTTGTCGAAAGACTATAAGCTTTGAGCTTAAGAATAAAGACAAGTATAGCTTAACTAACATGTCGGCCTTCTCATCCTTCCGCCCTATCAGAGATCGATGGAATTTTGATCACCGCTATAGAAGAGCATGCCTCATCTGCTTAAAGAGAGAGGATAAGGAAGCGAAACCTCTGTGTGAAATAAAAGGAAGAGTCATTTTTTAATAGTATAGGATTCGTGAAGACCAGGCACCTAAGATACTCATAGCTAAGGTGGCGAGAAGCTTCTATGGAATTTTTCAGAAGTTGTACTCACCTTGACCTTTTGCCACAGAGCAAAAACGAAAGACCGATCCAGATTCACCTCAGCGATTGACCCTTGACCGTAGATCGTTACCAACAGAGGACCGGGCAGTTGATATCGAAATTCCAGATTAAAAATTCCCGGCTTTCCTTCGCCAATCAAGCGCGGGACGTACTACTGATTGATTCCAGACCAGTTTGACCGGGGAATACATTTTATATAATAGAACGGAAAGCAAGCAAAGTGAATTCCAATGATTCGAGATCTGGATAGCGCACTGAGCTAAGCAGCAGAAATTGGACCTAAAGCGACGACGCTTGTCCGCCGACTCCTCTATTTATATATTTTTATTCTATGATGGACGAAATACAGCCTCGAGCTATAGTAGCCGAGCCCTATGAGAGCTAAGCTCCTCTTTTGGCTTAAGAAAGATGGTCATAAAAACGAGATCTTTCATCAGCCAGGCCAGATCAGACCAGGTGACATACTCAAGATGAGTGGCCGATCCCAATTGCTGGGGAAGATCCAGATTCTGATTCTGATTCCCAATTAGCTGATCTAAAGCACGGGGTTGATTGATTGATTTGAAAGTGAAAGCTCGGTAGCGGACTGACCAGAACCAAGCAAGGGATGAGTTATGACACCAATAGCTAGGGGTTCGCAGACCCAGCAGCTCGGGAAATATCCCAATCTGATTCTGATTCTGATTCTGATGAAGTCGCAGGCCATATTGGAATGAAAGGAAGGTAAGCCGCTTCACCTCCGTCTGCCTATCCCCTTTTTTCTTCCTTTGTTGCCGCTTCCAGACATGGGAAAAATTAGAGGAATGAATGAGGTATTGCTGACCAGGTGAGAGAGATATTGCCAATTGCACCAGCAGAGCCGGAGTAAGCGGATTGGCGTTATCAGATCCAGATGAGCTCAGAGCCATAGCCTATGCGAGCCTTACCAGAGCTCTTGTACATTTTTCAGTTTACCTATGAGAGATCCGGTCTAAAAAAAGGCCTATTTGAGAGACTTATTCTCGGTATAATCCTCTATAAAAGAGCTTGAAGAGGCACTATAAACATGAGGAGGGCATAGATCCGATACAGACAGATGTGAAAAATGTTGCGACAGCTTCAACCCTTTTTTGGACCCTTTCGAGCGATACATAATTGAGTTTCATATTCTATATTCCCTATGTGCCGCAGCCGTTCACTCTTGAATTCATTCCTTCACGGAAGACTAGAATACTGAATTGCATTGAGGTAGTGATAGCGCATTGAAATTTGATACTGAGCACGGAAATTAAGGCGCCTTATCGAGAGTTCTTACTGGCGGGACCCCTATCTCCTCGATTGAAGAAGGGCTGATGCTTAAGGAAAGAGAGGCGTAAGGAAGCTGAATGATAGCGTGATAGAGAGAGGGAGCGCTCGTAGAGCTTGAAGAGGGGGAATTCGCGCTTCGACCAATTAAAGCAATTAGCCACTAGACCGAAGAGGTGGCGCTTAACGACACAGAGAGACTGCGAACGCTAGGCCTGAGTTAGCCCTAAAAAAAAAAGACTTGTAACTGGACCCTAGTACCTCTCAATGAGAGAACTGGCATATTCTTACTAACTAAACAAAGGAAGGCATAAAGACTCAGTCCCTCACTCCGGAAAGGAAGGAGAGAGCTCAGAGGGCAAAGGATGTAGTATTTCAAGTCAAGAAGCTCGTCGTCTTACTGATTGAGCACTTGGCGAGGCAGGAGTGGATTGACCAAGGATGGGATTCGCGCATACCAATGAATGGAGTCGAAAACTTTAGAAAATCTTTCTTTTCTTTGTAAACAAGTAAGCAAGAGAGGGTACTCGTGGACCGATTGAGACAGCAAAGAGAAAGAGCCTTTCCAACAAATTCGCGGACAGATGACCAAAGAAAGAAGATAGAGCCTTGCTGACAGATCAGAAGAAAGAAGAGTCTGAGACCCTTGTCCCAATTGAATTGCAAGGGATGACCTATACAGATAGATAGACGAGAACTCAAGGCTAGAGGCTACCAGTACTTTAATAACTACTTAAATAGATTACCGGAACAAAGAAGGAAGCAAGGGAGAGCTCTAAGTTGATTGAGAGAGTTGCCACTCCCAATGACGAGATTCGAGAAAAGCAGGAATGGGCAGATCAGGCCCAAAAGAAAGCAAATTATTGCATTTTTAATTTTTCACTAGTAATCACTCTATTAGAGGGACTGAACAAGCTTTATAGAAAGAAAATCAACGAAACTTATTCCACAGGTTTTTTTCTGGACCAGGAAGAGATGGAAGATGGGCGAAAATTACACAGGATGGAAAGAAGGAAGTAGACAAAAGCGGAGGAAAGAAGAAAGCTCAAGCAAGGGAGAATGGAATCAGACGTAAACCAAGGTCGGAGAGGCCTTAGGTAGTAATTGAGATGCCTTCAATTCAGACAAGAGATGACGCACGCTTCACAAGGAAGCTTGGAAATGGCGTACTTATTGCACCTGGCACTAAGAACTCGAGTGCCGCTGCTGCTACGGGGGAGATTTTTGAAAAGACAGGAAGCGCTATTGGACCTGGATCCTTGCCAGTTGATAGTGGAGCCTTACCCGATTCCAAAAGGGATTGATTCCCGGGAAGGCAAATGCTACCTTGACAGAAGACTTTACTAAACTTCCATAACCTTGAATGAAAAAATAGATATTTCGATATATCATTAAGGGAAGAACTATTCCTTTACTTCTTGGAATGCTAATCACAGCGATTTACTTCGCTAGCAAAACAAGTAAGAGAGGAAAGAGAATACTCAAATCGATAAATTGCCAATTGAACGAGATGAACTCACGAAACACAAGTAAGAGCTAGCTTGCATTGAGAATGAGGGGCCGTCTGATGGACTAGTTTTCAGCTCCTTACTTACCTACCCTTATATATTATAGAAAAAGAGTAAAAATTCCAATGATTACACAGCCCACTTCGCTCCGCACCCTACCTTCCTTAATGAATCCTCCGTTGGGTCGGCATCGGGACGGAGCGTACCAGCTGGCTATGCGACTGCGTGGGCCAGGAACGAGTACTTCTTAGCCTGAAGTCAACATAACGTCAACTTTCAGTCATGCCTTTTGGGAAGAGTGCTTCGGTCCCTCTCCTTTTAGTCGAGCCGAGCTTACTCTCTCCGAGGGTGAGGAGAAAGGGTTTTTTTAAGAAAGCGAGAGCTTACTTTTTTCATTCTATGGGGAGTTGGGGCTAAGCAACAGAAGATTCGGGAGTTCACCGTAGGGTACGTACATATGGGAGGATTATCGGGTTGAACGCGAGAAAGAAAATTTCTTCGGCATACACCGTCTATACAAGGTTTGGATGAAAAAAGAGTTGCGCAATGCGTATCACTATGGGGTCAGATCAGCACTATGCTATTAATCGCACCTTTGGTCTCCTGTAGGCAGCGCGCCAATGGGCGTGGGCTAGACTTTTCACTAGGTCAGATGGGCACTTAAAGTTAGTCGTCAAGACATCAAGTTTCAGCTATACCACCAAGACTGCTGAAATTCGGTCGTCCTTTTGACGACCTTCCGTAGAGAATAACGGAGTCAGTGCTAACTAAGGTGGCTAATCGCAGAAAGAACCTAAATGCCAAAACAAAATATTTGTATGCAAGGGAATCGAAGTGATTAGAACAGAACTGAGCTTGCCAGCCAGGAATGAAGAAGCAAGAGACGCTATTCGTGGACAGAGCAAGGGACAGATAGAGGAATGGTTTACCGCCTGTATCCTTTCCATTAATTGATTGCATACCGTCTTGCTCCTGTTTACCGTACTATTAGCTGTACTTCTTTCCGAATGGTTGATATAATCATTCCCTACTCTATTAGGAGTATACTCTATAGTTGTCTTTCCTTTCCTGTACTATTCAAACCTTGACTACTATTAAAAAAAGAAGGGGGCTATGAAGGCCATCTTCCATGATATGAAGCATACATACATGGATGACTATGTGGATGACATAGTAGTCAAGTCCAAGACAAGGAGCAATCACATAGAAGTCCTACGATTAGTCTTCGAGAGGCTTAGAAAAGATCAGTTTAGGTTGAACCCTACAAAAAGCGCCTTATGCGAATAGATGTAGCCTCTGGGAAGCTCTTAGGACTCATTGGTTTTAAGAAGAGATGTTGGGGAATAGAAGTGGATCCGGCTAAGATTCAAGCCATCCTCGACATGCCACCTCAAAAGACCGTCAAGGAAGTCCAAAGTCTCAAAGAGGAAGGCTTGCGTCCATCAGAAGATTCATTTCAAAGATGGCTGTCATAAGGGTGAAAATACACCTTTTAACAAGTTGCTAAGAAAGAGCAAGAAGTTCGAGTGTTCAGCAGCCAGCAAGCCTTTGAAGATATCCATAAAAACCTTTTCCACCCTCCGATCTCAATCCCCCCGGCCCTTGCTCCTCTACATTTCGACGACCGAGATGTCCATAGGATGCGTCCTGGGACAGCATGATGATGACGGGCGGCGAGAACATGCCATAACAACTATTAGCTAAACTAAACCTTAGTCGATTATGAAACCTAATTTTTTTATAGAAAAAACCTGCCTAGTACTCGTATTTGCAACCAAGAAGCTAAGGCAAACCATGTTAGCATACCATACCAAGCTCTTGGCTAGGATGGATCCACTCAAATACCAATTAGAAAAACCAGCCTAGCTTCTCTTGTAGTTACCTTTCCTCTACATGCTTTTTCGCTTCACATGATGCGGTCGGCTTCTCTGTGGGCTATTTGAACACGTACACGTACTCCCGCCCTCATCTCCTCTTGGCTCCTTTGCTTACCCTTGTAGGCTTAGTGCCTCTAGAGCCGGAGTTTCCTCCTGCCTTCTCACTCCGACGTTGGCATGAACCGGCTCCCGCAGTCCACTATTCTAAGCGGGGGACCAGGAAGGATGATGCGGCCCTCAACCGTTATTGAAGAATTTATATTCACCAGTGGTATGACGCTCAAGCAGAGCTTTCGCTTCTGATATTGATATGGTATGGTATCTTTCAAAAAGTGGACGGAATTCCTTTAGCCATGTCACGGTGGAATGAGAGGCTCTGGTTCAGCCACAGGATCTTCTTCTGATTGAAGGGCTTGGCCTATGCCCCATTCTGTTGTAGCTTATTCGGATGATCAGCTGCGAATCTCCGAAAACATAGAGGACTCGGATTCCCATATCTCCAAGTCGAAACTCAATGCTTCATACTCGGCTTCATTATTTTTGCAATTCTCCTTTAGTAAGGTGAAGGAATAATGCAGGACGCCTTTCTCCGGAGTGAGAAAGACCACTCCAGCTCCCGCGCGCGTCTCTGGAGCATCGCGACCTGACCCGGGCTCTCTCTGAGAAGCTCCATAAAAGTACATCTCCCAATGGGTCCAGGGGCTTCTATAGAAAGCGCCTCTTCGTCTGGGAGGTCGGTTGACAATGGGGAATCATCGGGCACCGGATGCGCTGCCAAGAAATCGGCTAAGGCCTGTCCCTTGATTGCGTTTTTTGACACGTAAGTGATGTCGAACTCCATCAGCATGAGCGACCACTTCGCGAGCCGTCCCGATAAAAGAGGCCGAGACATGATCAACTTCAAAGGATCCGCCTTTGATATCAATTGGACCTTGTGCGAGAGAAAGTAATGCCTCATTTTCTTGACGGCGAAGATCAAGGCCAGACAAACCTTCTAAATCGGAGGATAATTGTGCTCTGCTCCCACCAGCATGCGGCTAAGGTAGTCAAGTAAAGAGCATTCTCCTTTCCCTCGTCATTATGTTGTGCAAGTAATGCACCTAGCGATCCATCGAGCGCAACGATATAAAGGATGAGGGGTCGACCGGGTATCGGTGCGGCCAACACAGGTGGGTTCAGTAGAGTTGCTTTTATGCTCTCAAAAGATTTTGGCAGGCTTTATCCCAAGGGGACTCCTTTCTTCATTAGACGAGAAAAGGTAGACATTTGTCTTTCGGATCACTCTTTGTTTTTTGTCTAATTGGCATCCAAGTCTTTTCCTCAAACTCCACAGATTCAGTCAACCTCGCATTCAGCGACTCCAATTGGGCGAAAACCAGAGATGTGAAGCCGCACTTGTCCTTTTAGCAAAAACCGGATCTCTGGTCTGATCTGTTCGGCTGAGAAAAAGGGATATGTGAGATTTCATATGGAAGGGGCTACTCTTCTGGCCCCAACCTTGGGATGACGACCTCATTTTGAGAGCTTCCTATGCTTGAATAAACCACACGGTTTTCTTTCTTCTCCTTCATCGCAACGATTCTTCCCCGTTCAAGAATCACTGTTTTCGTGATCGAATGACGAAATAGATATACGAACTGTATAGGATCATTCGCTGGAATGGGATAAGTGATTCTTTTATAGGATCCCAATGGGATCGTAGAATCAACTAAGGATGCAATAGGTATTTGTGATCGATCAGCTTCCAGTATGACCGAAGACTTTCTATCTGCATCCAGAATAACGACACAATCAGGTTGTTGGTTCGACCCTAAATTGATCTTCTTCTTTCTCGAACGGATTTTTTTCGGACTTGAACAAGAATTGGTCAAAAAAGCCCCGATCCTCCATTGAGAATCATTGATACAGCTCGCCATTTCTTCCATTATCTCATATATAAAAATTTTTTTTGTCTTTAAAAAGAAGGAACGGCCTTTTTGACGAATGGGAGATCCTATAAAATGAAAAGCGTTTCGTAAACAAATCAGTGTCTTGTCTGAATCGAGAATAGCAATTCCATTTCTGGAACCACAGATATAGACTTTGAAATGGTGAGCAGCTACCCGACGGCCGAGATGTGCGTTCGTACTAAGTAATTTAGTACAAACTATAGAATGGATTGTCATTTTTTGTTTTCGTTTCTCGAGATACAGGTGGTAAGTAATATAAGAGAATAGGTTTGCTGCACTTTCAGTGGACGAGATCTATTTTTATTATTACAAATCTACTTTATTAAAAAAAAAGAAAGAATTCTTAAAAAATTCTATTATTTGAAATTGGAAATACACGAGAGGTCATAAATCCTTGCTTTATGCGAGCCACTCCTCAGGCTTAAAAAGAAATTCTATCTATCAGTTACCACTCCGAGAGCATAGTTAGGGTTCACAACGGAATCTATGATCTACTCAGAAGCAAGAAAAGCCTTTACCGCAGCAGCAGGCAAGATTGGTTATGGGAAATCATTTAAAGAAGATAAGTTCCTTGTTCTTGTTGCTTTCCATAGCATAGAATTAGTAGTCAAAGGGCTTTATACTTTATTTTTACTTTTCAGCCTAAGGATTCTTCTTCTAAATGAAAGAAAAACCATGGTCTCGATCCGGAAGGATCTTGCACGGAGCAGCTACTCTTCCCTTTCTGCCGTTTCCTTCTAACCATTTCATTTCACTCCGACTTATCTTCCCCATATGCTAGACTAGATGTACTTAATATACATAGAAAGGTTCAAAGTATAATCTTTCTAGTCTTCTTCGTATATCTTCTATCTTCCATTTTGCCTTAACCTTCCTCACAGCTTTGAATTATTCTGGTAAAACTTCCCTTTTATACTTCAATATAGACAGAAGAAAGTGGCCCTTACTAATCTTTAACGTTATCTTATAATGGAGGAGCAGAGCACTAGGTTGTATGCAGCACAGACAAGATGATTTACCCAGCAGCAGCTCAGAGAAATTGTTGGTATTGTCCTCCTAAGGCTAAAGTGCCCTTGCTGGCTACCTTTTTTCTGTGGCATCAGAAACTGTCCACTAAAAAAGTCAGTCTCTTTGTTCTGATTTACAGAAAGTTTCATCCTTTAGTTTTCATTTACAGTCAGTTGAGTATGCTGCTATGTTATACTGGAAAGATCTTTTCCAAGAATATTCAGCTGCTGCATTGTGGTGTTCTCCAAACACAGGGATCTCTGCTACATCATCATCGCCACTAAGAAGTGCTGCATTCCATTCAGGGTCGGTCGACCATGCATCATCAAATTTTTTTATTCACTTCAACTTCAGATCAGAATTCGATTGGGCTAATGCGCATCTTTATTCATTCTATCTAACCGAGAAGGATCTGCCCAGTCAATTGAATACCAAGGAAAGCAGTCCTCTGTGTCCCGTGCGCAAATCTCATATCTACTGTTATGGGAAATTCTCATCGAGCTATGATTATATAGCTAGTACTGTTGGGATAGTAGAGGCGTAGTCATTATAATATAGATGGTAGCTAGTAGGGGTGGAATCCGTGGCACCAACATAGAGTAACTATGGGATTGCTGGTTTTCCTAATTCTTAAGCTGAATGTTACAGATTAGCCTGTTGTGATTTACCAAAGCCAGAAGCAGAGGACACATTAGTTTAGTAGCGGGTTCTCAAGCAGGTATCAATTCTGCTTTTATTTTACCTTCTTCCTTATCTAAATCCACTAGGTTCTTAAGTATTTGCATGCAAGAGAATGATTGACTTATAGGCGGATGAAATCCTCTATTCCAATCAATATCCCATCCCGGAACTTCTATCTATCGGCAAAAGAGACTAACTGATGGACTCTTTGGAATGAGAATAATATATATCCTAATTTCTTATTCTCATTAGCTTCAGCTTGTTCCTGCTCATTTCTATCAAAAACGAGATGGACTTGACTTACCTAGAGTGAAAATAGCATAATTTGACGTCGGAGAGGGTTAACTAAATGAAAAGATGCGCAGGCGCTTTCACTTCCTTAAGAAGGTCCCTTTAGGAATTGGAGAGTAGGGCGCAGATCGGTCCACTCACTAAAGCCCTGTCCCTAGCTCTATTATCTATCCCCTACCTAAAAGTTAACGAGAGTCCAGGCCCTTTCGATCTACGGTTTTTTTCCAGTACTCTAGGTCTCAAAAGTGCTTTCTAGGCGGGCTCTTGATCTCGGGTTGCTTTGCGAGTAGAATATTTTTAGTTATCGCCAGTCTATCTTCATTTTCCTTGCCTTCTCTTGCTAGGTGGAAAGTGAGTGATTTGGATTCTTTATATTTAGTATAGACAATCTTACCCTTCTCTCAAACCATGATGGAATTTCACATAGAGCCCTAACCTTAGCCATACATAAAGCACCAACAAGATCAGTTAGAAGCTCAAGCGGTAAAGAGGCCCGCACAGAAGAGGGAGAGGCCCTGTTTTTCAGACATAAAGTTTTGGTCCCCTGTCTCGGCTACAAGCTCAGGATTTCAGTCTTCAGCTATAAGAACATTCGAACAGAGCATAGCATTCATAAATTATACTAAGGCTACACAAAGAAGAAAGACTCGAAAAACACAACAACACTCGAGAGATTTCGAAAACGGGGTATTCTTCTTATTGATAGAACTTCTTTAACCAATCGCCATTTACAATGCCCGGAAGGGGTTGCCCATCGAAGGTTCGGAGTTTGTATACACCATTGGTAAACGCCTCGGTCACCACAAAAGGCCCTTCATAGTTCCTCGCAAACTTCGAGTCAGTGGCGTGCATTCGAATGGCGTCTCTAACTTTTCATACCAAACTCTCCTGGACTGAATACTCGGACTTTAACTTTCTTCGCATAAGCCCTCGTGATCCGGCGCTGGTAACTCTGTGAATGATTCAATGCCCGTTTCCTCTTCTCATCCAGCAAATCCAATTGTGCTAGCCTGTTGTCATTCTTTTTTTCCTCACAACATTAATCTTCTAACAGAAGACGCTGTGGGGTAATCTCCAACTCAACAGGCAAAATGGCTTCTGTTCTGAACAAAGGGAAGGGTCTGGCTCCTGTGGGTGTACGAATGGAAGTACGATATGCCCATAGAGCGAAGGGCAACATTTCATGCCAATCACGATGGGTCTTCGTCATTTTTTCGAGAATGATAATCAGAGTGAAGTTAGCTGCTTCTACTGCTCCATTTGTCTGAGGATGAGTTGCGGCGGACTTTTTTATGGTTAAAAAAAAATTTCGTAGTGAAGTCTCTAACCTTCCTATTCACTAAATTTGAGCCATTGTCGGTAATTATCTGGTACCCTCAACCGACAGATGATATGCTGCTTTATGAAACGAATAACCTGAGTGGCTGTAATGCTAGCGTAGGATGCTGCCTCTGTCTCTGTGTCCGTAGCCTCAGCCTATGCCTTTAGGTCTTCACTTAGAAGATCAACCACTGAGTTGGACTGCTCTCCTTACTTGCACTTGCCATTCAACCGGGTAAGCTCATTCTTTTTTTTTTGCCTTCTCTCTTGCTTGCATGTTATTTAGTTTATGCGTAGATCAGTGTAATTGGCCCATTTAGGTGGTTTGTTGAAGTCTGTCTTTGTTGCGATCTTTTTCCGTTTGTTTTAGAAAAGATGGAAGAGAAAAGTTCCGCTGCAAGAATCAAATTGAGCGTTCTTGTAGCTCGTTATACTGTTAAAAATTGTAATAAAAGAAAACTGTGTTTTGAGTGGACAGCATTCAGGGAGTTCTTACACACTAATGGTGGCTTTTAGAAGGAGTTCTTGCTGCTGGGTGTTTTGAACCATTTTTCTTCTTTTTTGCCTCGGTTTCTTTTGAATAGCATACATGACAGAAAAGTGTTTGTGGCTTACTTGTCACTCCCACAGCATTCTGCCCTGCTTGCGGTTCTTTCTTGTTCTTCTCTCTGTGGCCTTCTTGATCTGCTGGTAACGAGCAGCTTTCAGCGAAAGAGTCCTGCAAGTCCTTACTCCTGGGTAGCAATTTCGCTATGTAGTCAAGAAGAGTTTCTATTAAATCCAAAGCCTTCGTATCTTCTTGCGGAAAACCAACTCCTTTTCAACTGTCTTCACTTTGTTGTGCCATGTCCTTCTATTAATATCACTGTCCTCCTTGAGCCATGGGGAAGTGCTCCATCTGCTTTCTGCACCTTATTCTCTGATGTCCTCTTGTTCTTTTCCAAGGATTGCTTCGAAAGAGGGGGCGGGCCGGCTGCGATGCTCTTTTCCTCTCCAAAAAAAGCAAAGAAGGAGGGAGCCGGCTGCTTTAACGTTTAGTAGCCGCCCTTCCCTCGATTCATACACAAGGTCACCAGACTAAAATTCCAATAAGGTAGTCTTGTTGGAAGGAGGGACTTACTGCTTGCTCCGAACGATCCAGACTAACGTCATCTAATCAAACTCATCCGGATTGTTCCAAATCATTCGAATGTCAGATTCGGCGGCCTTCTGTTACGAAATCGCGTCTATTACGTCCATCCGGCCCAGTCGAAGATTTCGAAATACTACTTTTTGAACCGTATAGTTCCAGTGAACATAGCCCTACTATGGTAAGGGGTTGTTTTCTTATCTTCGTCCAACAACTCGGCCCATTCCTTCATATCTTCAATTGTGGATTCGTGGGAAACTCAGAATGAGAACTCGGAGTATCATCCTTAGTGGACAAAGTCCGGTGCCAATTCCGTCAAAGCATACTTTGCGGCTAGACGTTCTGCCTCACTTCTGTTTGATAGTTTTGCTTGGATAGTCCCTCCCCTCGGGAAGTATACGTAGGAGAGTTAGTTGGTCCTTCCGTCATAGTCAACGGGTAAGAGGTAAACCCGCCTTAAAAAGATATAATAAGTAATAGATCCGCCTTTCTAATTCGCCATGGACGAAATTGGCCCAGACAAAGAACTCCTATGGATCTCTGAAATGCTGTAGCTGAAGTGAGTTTAGAACAGGATTGATAAGGTCCTTTTTTATTTAAGCTTCAGTTTGTTATAACCCATTTTTTTCTTTCTTTCAAATGAGTTGGCTTGAGGCCTTCCTTTGTAAAAACCCAATTCAGACTTGACTGTTGCCCACGGGTTTAGGCCTATTTAAAAAGCCCATTTGCTTGCTGTTTTGGTCGCTTTCAAGTCCAAAACTTCCTTCCCTATGGCTTCGAGAAGGGTAGGGGTCTTTCTCTAAACCTTGCAGCTGACAAATTTTGTAAATAGCCCTTCTCTTCTATTGTAAGCAATTCTTGGTTCATTGTTCCTAACCCTTCTTCTGTATTTCGTGTGTAGATCTTGCCGTCAGCAAGGCTTGTCAGCAAGCTTGCTGCACTTACTTTTCCATAGTTGTTTTAACACTATTCTGCTCCGCCATAGCACCTCTTCAATGCGAAATCAAAATGTAAAGGCGATGCTGCTAAGCTTCTCACCCTTGGAAGAATTCAGATGTTCGGTACCCCTCTTGTGAGGCACTTTCTAAGCAGTCCGCAGTTTCGTCCCCGAATAACAACTCCTCCGAGGAAGCGAGGACCTTCTTCGATCAACCTTGTGACCAGGACCTGACAACCTTTCTGCGACTACGTTGGCTCAATCTGCAAACCTCCCTGTGAATACGTTGGCCCAACCCACAGGGGCGCGATCTGTATGTCCGCAACTAATTTCCTACTTTCAGCGCGTTAGACATGCAAATATTTGCGAGACTCAATGGACAGCAGGACGGATTGATCAGGCGGTCAGATTCTTTCCTGCAACTTTGAGAGATGTCGCCAATGATTTGTACGTGGATCTCAAGGAAAAAGCCCTTTCTTTTTCTTGGTCGGATTGTTGTACAAAATTGGAAGCAGAATTCCGCCTCTTACGTAACGACGCTCGAAAAGAGTACGCGCGCTACGGCAACACGTCGACTCTCCCCCGCTTGCTGCTTGCTGGTCTCGACTCGATCGGAGAGGTTGGATTTATAGGATCAGTAGCAGCTAAGAGTTCGGAGGGCCTAGAAGAACTTTTCTTGACTCCCTGCTTTTGTTTTTAGGCTTTTTTTTCATTCGATCGAATCGGAACTAGAGAGAGAGAAGATCTCCTCCTGCCTATCATGACCCGGGACCAGAGATTCGACGTGTTGTTCGCTCCGATCCCCTAACTTCCGGAGTGGGATGGGCATGAAATTATGTAGTTGACTCAAGCCCTACATTCGATCCGAAGACTTTCACAATTTAGGGATGACTCGATCTGCCCCACCTGACTGAAGAAGCCTTCCTGGGCCTAGCAGCTAATGCTTCCGAACACGGAAAGGATCAGAAAGATTCGTATTTCATGCATCCCTCCGGTCAAGATTTGTCGTCAAACCCTCCAACTCGAGATGTTTGGAAAAATAGTAGGAAATGCAGCCGGTCGGAGGAGGGGGCCAAAGACAAGGCGACTGGGATCAACTATGGCGCAGCAGCTACGGATTGGGAATCAATGGATTCGGAAGCAGTGTCTCGACCTGACCGGAAAGATAAGTCAATCGGTTCGGGAAGTAGTAGAGTACCTGTTGTCGATCAACCGGCTGTCTTACCTCAGGAGTCGACGTAGGAGGAGATGTTTTACCTATCACGGAAAGGAATTGATCTATTAACAGGCTTTGCATTGCAACCGGGAATTTCCGAAAATCCCTTCTTTGAGTCGCAAATCGATACCTATCATAGGGAATTTATCTTTCGTTCTGGAGGTTTCGAAACCGGAAGTTGAGAAGCAAAGAATAAAGAAGGCAGTTAGCGAGCCGTAGGCGAGCGAGGAAGATAACCCTGACTTTTGTTGGGTCAACAACCCTCTATATATCCTCGTAACGTTTAGTCTTTCAGTTGGAAAGGCATATAAAAAAAAGATTTTTTTTTAGAAGAAGAATTTTCCCCCTCTTTCACTTCTTCGATAAAAAAGAAGCTGGTGTGGTAGTATTTGTATTGTAGCCAGCAATGGGTCTGTCGGCGGCGAGGAGGTCTTAAATGGAGGAATTGGCGTGGACACAACTCCCTTATCGAGAGAGACTGCGCTTAACGCTCTAACCGTCATCTGGCGGACCCGTCAGAAGACGAAGACCAGATAACATTATAAGCATAATGGTCTATTCAAAGCCAATGTTCTGACCTCCTAACCTGAGGAAAATGGTTCTTTCCTTAACCTTAACGAGGACTCTCTTATCTGTGACATAGTTGAAGGCACGTGCAAGGATACAATGGACATCCAAAAGCTCCGGCGTATCCTCTTTGATCTATCTTTGAATAGAAGGCGCAAAGTACAATTTCTTCCGTGCCTTAGAATTGAAGAGGGCATTGGAAGAAGAAGCTGACGCCAACAAAAAATGCGTCAGTGAGGAAATGCAAACCAATGATTAATTAAGGTCTATTTTTTTTCCCACGTAGTTCGTGGGTCAAACCAACGATTCTATTCTAAAATAGAAGTAATAGAGAGATCTTTTGATAGTCTCACTTCTATCAATGCAATGAAAGAACCATCCCTTCC